TAGCTTACTTGTTCGTAGACAAAGCGGATTCGGAATTCTCTTTCATTCCACCTGTATCCATGCGCTTCATATTCGCCCGGAGTTCGCTCCTAGAAATATATCCATCCCTGCCCCCTCACGTCAATCCCATGAGCCTCTTATCCATTCTCATTCAATCCCGGCGGGGGGGGGCAAGTCAAAATAGAAAAACTCACATTTGGGGTTAGGGATAATCAGGATCGAACTGATGCCTTCCACCACGTCAAGGTGACACTCTACCGCTGAGTTATATCCCTATCCCTTCTTTGCCTCCATCGAGAAATAGAACTGACGAATTCTAAGGTCAAGAAAATAAACGCCACTATTCTTGAACAACTTTGAACCGAGCCTTCTCTTTGCACTATTTTATTTATATTCAATATTTTATTTATATTTAATATAATGGGGCAAATCGGATTCAATTGTCAACTGCCCCTATCGGAAATAGGATTGACTGCGGATTCGAGCCATAGCACATTAATTGTTATGTTCTATAACATTTATTTGTTATTCTTTTCTATTCTATATTCATATGAATTCGGAATTGAATAGATAAGAATGAAAAGAATAGAGTTAATAGGGACGATTCTAATAGTTTATTAAATTCCTATGCATGTCAAATTTCTCTTATGTGAGCCCGCTTAACGGATCGGTTATAGCATCGCATTAAAAAAGCGATGGTCGTCGGTTCGATTCAGATAGCCGGCTTTTTTCTATTTATATTCGATTTTTTACATGATTGATGATAATATCGTTTTTTGAAATCAAACGAATATTCAAAAAACGTTTCTCCTTTTCCAAAGATTACTAAATTTTTTAGTATGTTATAGGAATTTCCAACTATGTCAAGAAAAGTTTTTTTCTATATATATAGAATAGAAAGGGTTTGGGTTTCATAAAACCGCACGATTTTCCCGATCGAAATCAAGCAGGTTTTCCATGAAGAAGATTTTGTTCAGCATGTTCTATTCGATAGAGGTAGGAGAAGAACCCGACACGGATCAACCCCCTCTTCTTGCGCCAAAGATCTTATCATTTCCGAAGGAACGGAAGTTCCGTCTCTTTTCCATTTCTATTCAAGAGTTCTTATGTGTTTTCACGCCCCTTTGAGACCCCGAAAAATGGACAAATTCCTTTTCTTAAGAACGCATACAAGATGCGTCACTAC